TAGAAAACTCTAAAGAAAGAAAAAAAGGAGACCCATGCCATGATTTTCAAATCTTTTCTACTTAGTAGTCTAAGTTTCTCGATGAGGATAATTAATTCGGTCGTTGTGGTCGGACTCTATTATGGATTTCTGACCACATTCTCCATAGGTCCCTCTTAGATCTTCTTTCTCCAATCTTGGATTAGGGAAGAAGGAGATATTCGCGACTACTGGCGGTTTCATTATGGGGCAGCTCATGATCTTCATATCGATCTATTATCCACCTCTGCATCTATTCTTTCTTAGCTAAACGGGTGGAAGATCCATCCAATTTGGTTATATCATGGACTCGAAAAACGGATCTGAATGTGACTGAAATGCACGATCTTCACAGGTATCACTTTTCACGATACCTAAAAGATGGAATAGCGATTTTCGAAGCATTTCCTATAAGAGAATGGTTTCCATTACTTTGAGAAATGGATTCTATATCAAACTATAGCTATTGCATTAAAGAAGAAAAGAAACTAATAGAAGTCGAAGACGAGGAATGGTAGTGAATAGAGAGAAAGATTCTTCTGATTTTCTTGTTCCTGAAAATATTCTATCTATCTCCTAGACGCCGTAGAGAATTGAGAATTTTCATGTCTTTCAATTCTCGTACTCGTAATTGGAAAGTTACGGAAGGAGATCCATCATTTTGCAATGAAAACAACATAAAAAACTCTGGACAATTTCGAAATCAGGCCAAGCGTCTTAATACATATGCAAAAAAATTCATTATTGGCCCACCATTGATTAGAAGATTTAGCTTGTATGAATCGCTATTGGTTTGATACGAATAATGGCAGTCGTTTCAGTATGTTAAGGATACAGATGTATCCACAATTCATTTAGAGTTACTTAATAGCCTATTTCTTATACCATATCTCTATCCCGTGAAATTCTCGAGCCGAAAGATGGATGCATATGCTGTGTTTCATTTTGCTAAACGATATCAATTAAATGGTGTATCAATTCCATAAATTGGATATAGCAATAAATAAATCAGCAAAATTCTTTTATTTTAGATAGAAGAAACATTTCTTCTATCTAAAATAAAAGAATGTACCCTTCTATCCAAATCCAATTTGCATCGATAAAATAAATCCAAATTCCAGTAGTAGATGAATAATTGCAAATTTTTGTGTGTACGAGATTAGAATAACTTCAAAATAACTGACATAATTTTGTATTTTTCCTGATCAGAAAAATACAAGAAAAAGAAAGGAGGTAGAAAAATTTTTGGATTTATGGTTAAAGAAGAAAAAGAAGAAAACAGGGGTTCTGTTGAATTTCAAGTATTCAGTTTCACCAATAAGATACGGAGACTTGCTTCACATTTGGAATTACACAAAAAAGATTTTTCATCGGAAAGAGGTCTACGAAGACTTTTGGGAAAACGTCAACGTTTGCTAGCTTATTTGGCAAAGAAAAATAGAGTACGTTATAAGAAATTAATCAGTCAGTTGGATATTAGGGAGAAGTAATTTAATCGTTCGAATTTTTTTCTTATTTTATTAGTAGTCTTATAGTAGTCTTAGATTTTTCATTTTGATGAGCCTCGTTTTGAGGAATTCATGGAATAATCCATTTTCATGGAATAATGAATTAAGGAAGAAAGGATATGAGTCTACCGCTTACAAGAAAAGATCTCATGATAGTCAATATGGGCCCTCACCACCCATCAATGCATGGTGTTCTTCGACTGATCGTTACTCTCGATGGTGAAGATGTTATTGATTGTGAACCCATATTAGGGTATTTACACAGAGGAATGGAAAAAATCGCGGAAAACCGAACTATTATACAATACTTACCTTATGTAACACGGTGGGAGATAGAAAGAGAGAGATGGTAGAAAAGGGAGAGAGATGGTAGAAGGAGATAGGAAGGGGAATAAGGGGCTCTTTAGGCAGGAGACAGGGGAATTCCTTAAGTTAAGAAAGAAAAAAGAATAAGAACACGGATACATAACATAAAAAAAAGAATAAATAAGACGATATTCGCCCTCCCCCTACATATTTAATTTCTTCTCCTATACAAAAAACAGCAAGACCTACCCCATTGGTAATTCCATCAATGACACCCTTATCGAAAAACTGCGTTAGTTCGGTTAATCCTCTTATACCCAGGGTAAAGACCCTAGTATAGAAAATATCTATATAACCACGATTATATGACCAACTGTATATCTTTTTTTTTACTTGATCCAAAAAAGACTTTTTCGGACTCTCTTTTACAAGGGAATTTTTAAAATATAAATTATGAAAAAAAGAATAAGCAGATCCATAGAAGATATATGCTATGAATAGACCAAACATAGCTAGACTTACAGAAGAAATTGCATTAGTGATAAATTCATATGAATTTATGTAAGAATTAGAACTTTCCTGGAAAAAGCTTATTGAGGGAGTTAACCACTTTGATAATATGGTTAACTCCACTATTCCATTATCCATTACTCCATTATCAAAATGGATTCCTATGGATCCAATGAACAAAGTAAAAAGCAGTAATATAAAAAGAGGGAATAGCATAGTATTTCCCGTTTCATGAGGATAGACAAAAGGGTTTTTAACCCCAAAGGAAGTACTAAAGGACCCTATCCTATTTCTTGTATTACCATGAATTTTGGATATATTTTGTGAAAAAAAAGAAACTCCACTCTTCGTTGTTGATAAAATGAGATCTCTATTCACTCCTTTGGGTATCCTTTTTCCCCATAAGGATATTGAATACAACGAGCCCTCTTTAGTGCTACTGTAATTTTGAAAATGAACACGCAGGTACCCATCAAAAGTAAGTAAATATATCCGAAACATATAAAACGCAGTTAATCCTGCAGTAAAAGAGGCTATTATTCCAAAAAAGGGTGAATACAACCAACTATTACTAAGGATTTCATCTTTGGACCAGAAGCAAGCAAGAGGTGGAATACCACAAAGAGAAAGCGTACCCCATAAAAAAGTAGTTCTTGTAATTGGAACGTATTTTCTTAAACCACCCATAAGAACCATATTCTGACTTTTATCTGGTGAATATCCAACAAGAGGTTCCATTGAATGAATAACGGATCCGGATCCCAAGAACAATAAAGCTTTCGAATAAGCATGAGTGATCAAATGGAATAAAGCAGCTTGATAAGAACCTATACCTAGAGCTAACATCATATAACCCAATTGAGACATTGTAGAGTAGGCTAAGCTTCTTTTAATATCTCTCTGAGCAAGAGCTAAAGTAGCTCCTAAGAAGAGTGTTATTGTACCTACTAAAGAAATGAAACTCATTATTAAAGGTAGGGATATGAAAAGAGGAAGAAGTCGAGCTAGAAGAAAAATCCCCGCAGCAACCATAGTTGCTGCGTGTATAAGAGCCGAAATGGGAGTGGGTCCTTCCATAGCATCGGGTAACCATACGTGAAGAGGGAATTGTGCAGATTTTGCAACTGCACCAAGGAATAATAAAAAAGCACACAAAGTAGTAAGTAAGGAATTAATCCCATTATTAGGAATCCAGTCATTAGCTATTTTGAACAAATCCCGAAACTCTAAACTACCTGTTATCCAAAAAAAACCTAAAATTCCTAATAACAGACCAAAATCCCCTACACGATTAGTTACAAAAGCTTTTTGACAAGCACTCGCTGCAATTGGCCGTGTAAACCAAAAGCCTATCAATAAATAGGAACACATTCCCACAAGTTCCCAAAAAAAATAAATTTGTATCAAATTGGAACTAGTAACCAATCCCAACATGGAAGTATTGAAAAAACTTATATAAACAAAAAATCTCAAATATCCTTCATCGTGAGACATATAATCGTCACTATAAATAAGAACGAGGATTCCTACTGTAGTAATTAGTATTAACATAATAGAAGTAAGCGGGTCGATCAAGTATCCAAATTCTAAGGAAAAATCATTATTGACGGTCCAAGACCATAGATATTGATAGATAGAACTTCCATTTATTTGTTGAATAGATAGGTGAACTGAGAATACCATAGCTATACTTAAGAGTAAAACACTAGGAAAAGCCCATATGCGACGAAGATTTTTTGTTGCTGTCGGAATAAGAATAAGTCCAAACCCCATTGACATAATAACTGGAAGTGGGAGAAGAGGGATTACCCATGCATATTGATATGTATGTTCCATAAGAAAAGAAATGGAAATTTTTACTTCAATTTTTTTATAAAATAAAATTGTTTCCGATTCACCAAACCAATTCTTATCTCTTTCTGAAGGAATTCAAAAAAAAAAGAATAAGACAAAATACTGGAATTCTTCATTTTTCCAAATTTCTCTCATTGAAATAATCAAAAATGAAGAATGGGTTTACTTGATTAAATTCAAAAAGTTAATCAAATAACTTTGTTACCTAGTTATTATCTAAAGAAGGATATTTATTAAAATATAAAAAAGGATTGAATCATTTTACTTTCTATTCATTTTTTTATTCATTTTTGTATTTCTTTCTATTAAAATGAAGATGAAGCAACTCTCATGTTTCGTAACTGATTGATTGAATTCCAATGAAAACCTATGTTTATAGGAAATTATCGAATATTCCTTACTTCATATAGAACTGAAATCCTAATGACTAGAATTACCTAAGTTTTAGAATGTCTTGTTTAAGAGACTAACTATTTTTTTTTTGTTTTGATTGGAATTCAATTATGGAATACCATTCTGAACTTAATTAACTATTTGAATTTTCCCTTCCTTTTATCCCCCCATCTTATATGGGGGATAGACCCCCGTACCATATATCTATATATGAAGTATACTTGATATATAAATTGATTTAAATAGAAAACCTTTGTATATATTCTATATTATTAAAACAAAATCTAAAATATATATGAAAAATATGCTAAATGAAAAATATGCTAAAAAATTCTTGTCTTATCCGCATTAGAGAAAATGAAGTAAAAAAGAATTCTGAATTTCAGTTCAGTATCTAAGTATAAATACTAAGAAAAACCAGAAAGAAGGATTGATTTGCGGCAATAGATGTCTTTCACATACAACTAGAAAAAAAGTAATCTCCTTTTTAAATGGCAGTTCCAAAAAAACGTACTTCGATGTCAAAAAAGCGTATTCGTAAAAATCTTTGGAAGAAAAAGACTTATTTTTCCATAGTACAATCTTATTCTTTAGCAAAATCAAGATCATTTTCCAGCGGCAGCGAGTATCCAAAACCAAAGGGTTTTTCTGGGCAACAAACAAATAATCTGGTTTTGGAATAATTTGAATTGACCTATCCAAAATAAATTCCAATTATTTAATATGAATAATTCGGATTAATTAATCAATGTACTTTTATGTGTCGAATTCCTCGGTACAATATTCTTAGAACTAACCCCTCTGATATATAGAACAAAAGTTTTTGCTATACTGTGTCCTAAGTATTCTTTTCCTATCAACGAACTTTTCATAATAGAATCCTCATATTTTATTATGAGGATTCTATTATGAAAAGTAGAGTATTCTTGCAATAGGACTTACAACTTCTACCTATCTTATCCAAAATCCACAAATAAATTGGTTTAGGCTTGGTAAATCATATTAATAAGAGAATAAAGGCTTTCATTCTATAAATTTTGCTAAAATCCAAAATTCTTTGTATTTAATGATGAAATTCTAGAAATTCTAATGGATAGATAGAAAAGGTTTTTTGGATTTTGTCCATTGCATTGAAAGATTTGCAAAAATTTCAATGAGAAACTAATTAGAAAAAAATTAGTTCTATATTGCAACTGAGAAAAAACAGTTCCAACTCTTTCAAGCTTTGTTTCTATTGAGCAAAGCAAGAGTTTTTTGTTAAAAAAATCCGCAACGATACTACCAAACGAAGTCTATTTTAATGAGGATTCTAAGGTTCCTAAATTCTATGGACTCTCCCAATCTCGACGATTTGCCAGAGAATAACTATTATTCTTTTAAGTTCCCTATTATTTCAAGTTAGCCGCCATGGTGAAATTGGTAGACACGCTGCTCTTAGGAAGCAGTGCTCAAGCATCTCGGTTCGAGTCCGAGTGGCGGCATTCTCGAAAAGGAATACAATAGATTAGAAAATGGATTCAATTCGAAATTTCCAATTTTGTAATGGGACCTTCTCCTTATGCTATTTGCAACTTTAGAACATATACTAACTCATATCTCTTTCTCAACCATTTCAATTGTGATTACGATTCATTTGATAACCTTATTAGTTCGTGAACTTGGGGGATTACATGATTCGTCAGAAAAAGGAATGATAGCAACTTTTTTCTCTATAACAGGATTCTTAGTTTCTCGTTGGGCTTCTTCGGGACATTTTCCATTAAGTAATTTATATGAGTCATTGATCTTCCTTTCATGGGCTCTGTATATTCTTCATACGATTCCTAAGATACAGAACTCTAAAAATGATTTAAGCACAATAACTACGCCAAGTACTATTTTAACGCAAGGCTTTGCCACGTCGGGTCTTTTAACTGAAATGCATCAATCCACAATACTAGTACCTGCTCTACAATCTCAGTGGTTAATGATGCATGTCAGTATGATGTTACTAAGCTATGCAACTCTTTTGTGCGGATCCTTATTATCCGCCGCTCTTCTAATCATTAAATTTCGAAAGAATTTCGATTTATTTTCTAAAAAGAAAAAAAATGTTTTACTTAAAACATTTTTCTTTAGTGAGTTTAGTGAGATTGAATATTTCTATGCAAAAAGAAGTGCTTTAAAAAACACCTCTTTTCCTTCATTTTCAAATTATTACAAATATCAATTAACTGAGCGTTTGGATTCTTGGAGTTATCGTGTCATTAGCCTAGGGTTTACCCTTTTAACCATAGGTATTCTTTGTGGAGCAGTATGGGCTAATGAGGCGTGGGGATCCTATTGGAATTGGGATCCTAAGGAAACTTGGGCATTTATTACTTGGACCATATTCGCAATTTATTTACATAGTAGAACAAATCCAAATTGGAAGGGTACGAATTCCGCACTTGTAGCTTCAATAGGATTTCTTATAATTTGGATCTGCTATTTTGGTATCAATCTATTAGGAATAGGTTTACATAGTTATGGTTCATTTACATTACCATCTAAATGATTACATAACATAAAACCTTCATGAAATGAAAGTTTTTCCATTTTTGTTTGATTTGAGAACCCCTTGAACACCTTCTCAAAGGGTTCTCAAAAATTCGAGATATATCTAATTAGACTTAGACTTTTTTACTTTTTTCTGAATTATTTGGTTTTTCCACTATGGAATATAGAGTATAGAGCGGACTAGTTAAAAAAAAAAAATCCTATTTAGGATAATAATTGGATAAGAGAGCCTCTACCCTGTCAACGGATAGCGAGAGAACAAAATCTGGATAAATACCAATTCCTATTACTGGTAAAAAGATACAGATTAAAAGAAAGAGTTCTCGCGGTCCAGAATCCAAAAAATTTTCGTTTGGAACATGAAATAGCTTGTATCCATAGAACATCTGGCGTAACATAGATAATAAATAAATAGGAGTTAATATCATTCCAATTGCCATTACAAAAGTAATTAGCATTTTTGGCATTAACATAAATTTGGGACTAGTAATTAGTCCAAAAAATACTACTAATTCTGCAACAAAACCGCTCATTCCTGGTAAGGCAAGAGAAGCCATTGAAAAGCTACTAAACATGGTAAAAATTTTTGGCATTGGGATAGATATCCCCCCCAGTTCTTCGAGATAAACAAGACGCATTCTATCACAAGCCGTTCCCGCCAAGAAAAAAAGTGTAGCACCAATAAATCCATGGGATAGTATTTGTAAAATAGCTCCATTGAGTCCAATGTTGGTTATGGAACCAATTCCTATAATTATGAAACCCATATGAGATACGGAGGAATAGGCTATTCTTTTTTTGAAATTTCGTTGACCAAGAGAAGTTGAAGCTGCATAGATTATTTGCATCGCTCCTATTATTACCAACCAGGGGGAAAATAGATAATGAGCATGAGGTAACAATTCCATATTGATCCGAATCAATCCGTATGCTCCCATCTTTAATAGGATTCCCGCTAAAAGCATACATGTACTGTAATGCGCTTCCCCATGGGTATCTGGTAACCACGTATGTAGGGGTATAATTGGCAATTTGACAGCATAAGCAATAAGGAAGCCAAAATAAAAAAGTATTTCCAATGTTGCAGGGTATGATCGATTAATTAATCTTTCCAAATCTAATCTTGGTTCGTTGGAACCATATAAGCCTATACCTAGAACTCCGATTAAGAAAAAAATGGAACCGCCTGCAGTATACAAAATAAACTTTGTAGCTGAATACAGACGCCTCTTTCCCCCCCACATGGATAAAAGTAAGTAAACAGGAATTAATTCTAACTCCCACATGATAAAAAAAAGTAAAAGGTCTCGCGAAGAAAATAATCCTATTTGACCACTATACATTGCTAGCATCAGGAAATAGAATAATCGCGAATTCCGGGTAACCGGCCAAGCTGCTAAAGTAGCTAAAGTAGTGATAAATCCTGTCAATAAAATAGATCCTAATGAAAGTCCATCGATTCCCAATCTCCAGTGGAAATCAAAGACATCTATCCATTTAGAATCCTCCTTTAATTGGATTAAGGGATCCTCCAATTGGAAATGATAACAGAATGCATAAGTCATTAGAAGGAATTCTAATAAACAAATAGATATAGTATACCACCTAACGATTTTGTTTCCCCTATGAGGTAAAAAGAAAATTAATGAACCTGCAAATATTGGCAAAACAACAAGTATTGTTAACCAAGGAAAATAACTCATGATAAAGTGATAAAGACAAGATATGTTTTGACCAGAAAAGCCCGTGCTCGCTTATTTCGAGCACAGGCTTCTTCGGTAAAGAGGAATCAGACGATTCAAGTGGAGTTTTTTGTAACGTATCAATAAGATAGAGCCATGCTGCGGGTTGTTTCAGGCCCTAAATAAACGCGGACACTTAAAAAATCTGTTGGGCAGGCAGATTCGCATCTCTTACAACCCACACAATCTTCGGTTCTCGGAGCAGAAGCAATTTGCTTGGCTTTACACCCATCCCAGGGTATCATTTCTAATACATCTGTTGGACAAGCTCGTACACATTGAGTGCATCCTATACATGTATCATAAATTTTTACGGAATGTGACATTGGATCTATAAATTTTCCTTTTCAACATAAAAATTTTCGATCTGGTAAAAATGAAATTAGTACTATATGAGTCATATGTATTGTAGGCACCAGACGAAGCAATGGTTTATCCAAACTTCAACAAATAAATAATGCAATATATTTCTTAATCCGTTTGTGAGAAAGCGTGAAAAGAGCCAAGAGACTTGAATTTTGGGCTTCAACAATCATAATTATACGAATTGTACATACGAATTCGAACTAGCCAATAAATTGGCTATCGTCTTTTCAATATAAATTATTGCAATATTCAAATTGCAATATCAATGAATTGCAAAAATTAAATAAGTAAAAAAGAATACTATACAATAACCTACTCAAAAAATAGATATTCTAAAATAATAAAATAATAAGAAAATAGTATTCGATTTCTATTCATCTTAATATTTGAATTTTATATTATCATTATATGTGCGCCTTTGTTTATTTGTTTAGAGGATTCTATGTCTAATTATTCAAAAGTCTAATTATTCAAAAAATTAGATTGATTGATACGAGTTGATTTCCTGTTACGATGGATGGAAGAAAGAATGGATAGTCCAATAGCTGCTTCAGCAGCCGCAAGGGCTATAACAAAAATTGCGAAAATGTCTCCTTTTAATTGGCGACTATCAAATAGATCAGAAAATGTTACGAGATTTAGATTAATTGAATTCAGTATAAGTTCAAGACATATTAGAGCTCTAACCATGTTTCGACTTGTGATCAATCCATAGATACCAATCGAAAATAAATAGACACTCAAAAAAAGTACATGCTCAAACATCATTAACTAACTCCTTATCAATCTCGATTCATTTCAATATGAGGACAAGAATTGAACCGATTCAATTAATTAGAATAGAACAATTACACAACAAAAGAGAAAAGAAGGTATTTGTTGGCAGTAGATGGGTTTTACTAAATCAAAATTGTGATTCTTTAGTTATTTATTTTAGTTACTTATTTTAGATTTGAAATTCTAAGAATTTTGACTCATTCTAAGTATTTCTTATTGCCGAGCCATAGTAATTGCACCTATTAAAGAAACTAGAAGAATTATGGAAATGAGTTCAAACGGAAGATAAAAATCAGTTGCTAAATGAATCCCAATTTGTTGAACGTTATTTATGAGACCCTGTTCTACTATTTGGTTTGATCTTGTAGTCCAAAGAATTCCATACCATGACGTATCTGGGATAGTAGTGATTAGTGAAAAAAGAATAGTTATACAAACGAGTGAAGTGAACCCATCTCCAATAGTCCAATAATTCTTATTTTTAGACCATTCTGAGCCATCTATGAACATTACGGCAAATATGATCAAGACATTTATGGCTCCCACATAAATAAGAAGTTGTGCGACAGCTACAAAGTAGGAATTCAATAAAATATAGAATAAGGATATACAAATAAGAACTAATCCCAGCGAAAAGGCAGAATAAATTGGGTTGGTAAGTAATACTACTCCTATGCCCCCTAGTAGAAGAAAAAATTCCCCAAATAGCACAAGAATCTCATGTATTGGTCCAGGTAAATCCATTATGGATAAGAATAAATTAATAGTATAAAATTTTTCATGAACTGACTAAAACTAAAAGATTCAAGGAAGGCAAAAGGGATTAGGATATTTTTTGTATATAAGTTGTATAGTTAGAAATCACATCACGAAAATCTACTCTCATTTTAAATCAGGAATAATTTGCAATAAGCAGTAGTTATTCGTTTTTCTTTATAGTTAGTAAAGAACTATTGGATTTTTCTAACAAAAAACAAAAATCCTAGTAATTAGTAATCGTTCTTGAATTCAAGGATTTTTCTTCGTCTATTTTACTTTGAGTCGAATTCCTAATTGTTTGAATTGTGTAATCTCCCATTATGGAGATTGGTAACCGACTCAAAGCAATTTGATTGTAATTCAATTCATGACGATCATAAGTAGAAAGTTCATATTCTTCAGTCATTGATAAACAGCTTGTCGGACAGTACTCAACACAATTACCACAAAATATACAAACTCCAAAATCAATACTGTAATTAAGCAATTGTTTCCTTTTAATATCCTTTTCAAATCTCCAATCTACAAGGGGTAGATCTATCGGGCATACGCGAACACATACTTCACAAGCAATACATTTATCAAATTCAAAGTGGATTCGCCCCCGGAAACGCTCCGATGTAATTGATTTTTCATAAGGGTAGTGAATCGTTATAGGTAAACGATTTGTGTGGGATAAGGTAATTATGAAACTTTGACCAATGTACCTTGCAGCGCGTATTGTTTGTTGACCATAACTCATGAACCCAGTTACCATAGGGAACATATTCTAAATATCTATGAAAAAGGTATGTTTCTTTCTCTTGTTTGAGAGAATTTTTGTGTTGAAAATATTCTTACTATTATTGTATTATCTTATTTATAGTGAAACAAGTTGGGAAGAAGTTGTTAATAAGAGATTGCCCAGGGAAATAGGTAAAAGAAATTTCCATCCAAGATTTAATAACTGATCCATTCTCATCCTGGGTAAAGTCCATCTTATTGTGATAGAAATGAAGAGAAATAAATAAGCTTTAGTTAATGTAATGAAGATACCCATTGTCATTTCCAAAATTCCAACCATTTTATTCATTTGGAAAAATCCAAAAAAGGATATATAGGGAATAGATAAATTCCACCCGCCTAAGTAGAGAACTGTTACAAATAAAGAGGAAACTAATAAATTTAGGTAAGAAACAAGATAAAATAAACCATATTTGATACCGGAATATTCGGTTTGATAACCTGCTACTAATTCTTCCTCTGCTTCTGGTAAATCAAAGGGTAATCTTTCACATTCTGCCAAAGAAGAAATTAGAAAAACCAGAAAACCTATAGGCTGACGCCAAAGATTCCATCCAAAAAAACCATATTTTGACTGTGCTTCAACTATATCAACTGTACTTGAACTGTTAGATAATCATAGTCGATGATAACATCACAGTTCCCACCGCTATTCCAAAACCGTACATGAAACCTTAGCTTCATACGGCTTCTCTATGATCAGAAAAAAGGAGAGGGTTGTTTCATTTCGGTATTATCCCCCTGGGCATAGATAGAATTAGGTAAGATAAAATCGATTGGAAAGTCCTAAATTAGACCAAAGGAATTCCGTCTGCTAGAATAAGAAAAAGCGCTTCCGAATTGATCTCGTCCTTTATAATATAATGAGAATTTTTCTTTGTTCAGCAATAACTTAATCTTGGAATAAAACACTCGTTATAGCAATTAATAAATGAAAAGAATTGGGCATTAGTTCATGAGGAATTCTGTATGAATATGAATAGAGGAAGGAAAGAATAAATAAAGATCTTTTTTTTGTATTGCATTCCATATCTTTTGTCCTATTCTTCTTTCCCCCGGGAGGGGTACTTAAAAAGAAAAAAGGAATAAAGGGTTAATTCGTTCTTGATAGCCATTTCCTTAACAAGTGAATGGGAACATACTCTGGATCGGAATCCGAAGAAAGTACTACTTGATCATTTCCACCAATTTCAAGTCCTTATTATGATTCCTTTTATGAGGAAAAATCTCTAATGCCTTAGATTTCCTCATTACTAATCCTTTATGTACTTTAGTGTTCCTAACCCCTCACTAACTTTTGATGGATTCCTCTTATGATTATAAGTTATAGTAATAACTAGGAATATTCTAGTAATGGAATTCCATATCGCGAATCCTTTATTCTTGCCCGCTTCAAGATATGATGACTAATCAAAAAATCTCAACCTTGGGGTAAAGAGTTTACACTGCTTATGTTTACTTCAACTTTTTTCTTGTACGTAGGAAATGAGATTTTTTCTTTTTACTACAAATTAATAAGCTGTTTTGTTTCACTCATATAGCTATCTAGTTTAACTTACCAACCCGAATATAGAATAAGAAAAGGAAGGTAAATATTCAATGGATTTTAGAGGAAAAAAATCCTATTTTAACGAATCACACGTAGAGATATTGCTAGCACACAAAAAGTTAATGGTATTTCATAACTAATAGATTGAGCAGCAGCTCGTAGACCGCCTAAAAAAGAATATTTATTATTTGAGCTATATCCTGCCATAAGAAGACCAATAGGAGCAATACTTGAAATGGCAATCCATAAAAAAACACCAATACTAAGATCGGCTAAAACAAAACGATATCCTAAAGGGATAACTAAAAAACTTAATAAAATTGATATGACTGCTATAGAGGGTCCAATGCTAAATAAAGGAATATCTCCTCGGGATGGCAGGATATCCTCCTTAAAAAGTAGCTTAGTTCCATCGGCTATAGCTTGAAGCAGTCCCAGGGGGCCAGCATATTCAGGACCAATACGTTGTTGTATCGATGCGGATATTTCTCTTTCTAACCACACAATTACCAGTACTTCTATTGTGATTCCCAGTAGGAGGGTCAAAATAGGTAGAATCCATATCAGTCCATAGACTTCTTTTAATAATTCCGATTTCGAAAAAGAATTGATAGTTTCTACGTCTACCCTATCTATTATCATTTCAACGATCAACTTCCCCCATAATGATATCTATACTACCTAATATCGTCATGATATCAGCCAATTTCATTTTTTTAACTAGTTGAGGAAGAATTTGCAAATTAATAAAACCAGGTGGACGAATTTTCCATCTCCAGGGGAAAAGACTATCATCTCCTACCAGATAAATTCCTAATTCACCTTTTGGAGCTTCCACTCTTACATAAAGCTCTTGCTTTGACAATTCAAAATTGGGCGAAGGTTTTTTACCAAGAAATCGATATTCAAAATCATTCCATTCGGAATTCTTTGCTTTCTTAAAGCGTCGGACTTCTAAATTCTCATAAGGACCCCCAGGAATTTTCTCTACAGCCTGTTGAATAATTTTGATGGATTCCCTCATTTCACCCATTCGTACTAAATAGCGAGCTAATGAATCCCCTTCTTTTTGCCATTGGATTTTCCAATCAAATTGGTTGTAAGACTCATAAGGATCAACTTTACGAAGATCCCATTGTATTCCAGAAGCTCGTAACATCGGTCCCGATAAGCCCCAATTTACTGCTTCGTCTCCGCTAATAAAACCGACTCCTTCAACTCGTTCTATAAAAATGGGATTCTGTGTAATAAGTTGTTGATATTCAACAACTCCTCGTAAAAAATAATCACAGAAATCTAAACATTTATTGATCCATCCATAAGGTAGATCGGCGGCTACTCCTCCGATGCGAAAGTAATTATGCATCATTCGCATACCTGTAGCAGCTTCAAATAGATCGTATATCAATTCTCTCTCTCTAAAAATATAGAAAAAAGGAGTCTGTGCGCCGAGATCCGCCATAAAAGGTCCAAGCCATAACAAGTGAGAAGCTATACGGCTCAACTCTAACATAATTACCCTAATATAGCTGGCTCTTTGGGGTATTTGAATATTCTCCAAGAATTCTGGTGCATTTACCGTTATTGCTTCTGTAAACATAGTAGCTAAATAATCCCACCGTGTTACATAAGGTAAGTATTGTATAATAGTTCGGTTTTCCGCGATTTTTTCCATTCCTCTGTGTAAATACCCTAATATGGGTTCACAATCAATAACATCTTCACCATCGAGAGTAACGATCAGTCGAAGAACACCATGCATTGATGGGTGGTGAGGGCCCATATTGACTATCATGAGATCTTTTCTTGTAAGCGGTAGACTCATATCCTTTCTTCCTTAATTCATTATTCCATGAAAATGGATTATTCCATGAATTCCTCAAAACGAGGCTCATCA